CATTCCAATGCTCCCTTCCGCCATGCATAAACTAAACCAACAATTAAGATAAGCACGAAAATGAAAGCTTCTATAAATACAGATACGCCCAATACATCAAAACTCATTGCCCATGGATAAAGAAAAACCGTTTCAACATCAAAAACAACAAAAACTAGAGCAAACATATAATAACGAATTCTAAATTGTAACCAAGCGTTGCCCATTGGTTCTATACCCGATTCATAACTAGAAAGTTTCTCCGGCCCTTTCCTAATCGGGGCTAAAATCCCAGAAATTAAAAATGCCAAAATAGGAATAAAACTTGATATTATTAGAAATGCCCAAAAAATATCATATTCGTAAAGCAAAAACATAGACGCACTCCTATGAACGTGGAAAGTATATCGGATTGGTTGATTCGAATTGAAGTTCTAAAGTCATTGATAACTAGTTAGTCAAAACAACAATTTATTTTGACCAAACCATCTAGTTTCCTTTGATTATTGCAGGGCATATCTCATTTCAAGATTTATCGACTGACTTGATCGGGATCCTATTTCCAGTCTACTTAATTTTTTTAGTTCAATTTTCTTTAATTGCTTTAGTTAGTATAACTCTAGATGTTAGACTTAGACAAATTTTCTTGTTTTTGCCTAGGATTCTTCCTAAAGCCTAAAGAAAGCAAATAGAATTCTTATTTTGTGTTTAAAATTTTTGAATTTATTATTTTTTTGATATTCTTTTGATTATTTGAATTTTCTTTATAAAAATGCGAGTTCGGAATTTGGATTTTTTAGGAATAGAGTCGAAAGTTTTTTCTTAGTAATTTAGAATAGAACAAGTATTCAAATGTAAGAGAATGGGTAGGTATCTGGGGATTTCGAATATCTTAGTGTTGGTATATTCCGTTTATCAGATCTGGATGGGGTGGGGTTTTCTCTTGATTGAATACAGAAAAAGAAGACCACCCCCCCTTGTTTTGGTGTGCTTCGCCGGGTCTTGGTAAGGTATACCAAAGAAAAGGAGTATCGCTAGCTTAACCCCTTGATTGTGGGCAGAAAAATGCATATGGAATTTCCCTTCGACAATTAATGACGAAGGGTTGGTTTGTTTGGAAAAAGATCGATTCGATTCCTTGAAATATGATATGTTTTTTCGGTTTTCTGTTCTGCTTTAAATGATTCCCGTGAGTGAGTTTCTAGGACAAATTTTGTTTCGATGAACCAACCGGTCAGTTATAAGCAACAAACAAGAATGAAGAAATCAAAATTATACAATTTTTTATTTCAAATGAAAATTTGGAATTTTATTCATTTTTTTTATAGGGCTCTAGGGCTATACGGACTCGAACCGTAGACCTTCTCGGTAAAACAGATCAAACTTATTATTATCAAAATGATCTGAACTGTTTCAAAGACCCAACATGCATTTTTTTTTGCATTGGGCTCTTTCATTAACTGATAGAAATATCAGCCAATCTGCCATATTTTTTCTTGACAGAAAAATAAGATAAGGAGATGGCTCCATGTGCTCTGATTCATTATTTGGGATTCTAATTCAGAGCACTACCAAAGTGTTTCAAAGGTGAAGTTATTTTGACGTAGGTCTGCCTTTGGCCTAGAATTTTAAGTTAAATGAAGTCTCTATCGTTCGGCTTAAAAAATCCAATATGAAACTTCATACACCTTCAAGTTCATAGGACGAAAAGAGATTTTTTGAGGGCCTTATACTCATTATGCCTAGCATTGAATATACTGCTATTCACCTTATCAATATCTCAAGGCGGAGCCTGTTTGGTACCTACAAAGGGCACTCAAATAGGACCGAACCTCTCGTCAGGCTATTGTTCTCTTTTCTCTTAAAGTTATTATGGAGTAAGACATCGATTTCTCAATAAGATCCATTTTTTGGATTGTATGGTGGATTCCCCTGAAAAACATTGGCGCGCGTGTAAACGAGGTGCTCTACCAACTGAGCTATAGCCCTTAGTGCTTGTGATGCATATTTTATCATGTATATAATTTGTTGTCAAGATCAATATTCTATGATCCAACATCCGAAATTTTTGAGTGGTATTGGTTCGATTATTGTTGCTTATAAGGAATATGATATTTATAATCCATCGATAGGATGGGTTCCATTTGGTTCTCTTTAGGATAATAAGTGACCTACTTAACTCAGTGGTTAGAGTATCGCTTTCATACGGCGGGAGTCATTGGTTCAAATCCAATAGTAGGTAGAACTTATTAGATACCGGAGTCAACGGTATCTAATAAGTTTTTTGTCCCACCCTTATTTTTATAGATTTTTTATTTATTTCATTTTTGAATTGCGTTGTATCTAAATTGGATTCTGCTTGATTGGATTATGTCGAGTGAATCCAATCAAAATAGGGTTTAGAAACAGAACCTCTTTTGATTATTTGAACGCACCAACTAGTTATGAAATTGCATTGACAGCCTCGACTCTTGTCCTAGCTCGTCGAAGAGCTAGATTTGCCTCAATTATTTGTCTCTTT